GGGTACTGCAGAACATGTGCGAGCCCCATCTAATGGAAAAATAAAATTCAATGAGGACTTGGTTCATCCGACACGTACACGTCATGGGCATCCCGCCTTTCTATGTTCTATAGACTTGTATGTAACTATTGAGAGTGAAGATATTCTACATAATGTGAATATTCCACCCAAAAGTTTGCTTTTAGTTCAAAACGATCAATATGTAGAATCAGAACAAGTAATTGCTGAGATTCGCGCAGGAATATCCACTTTGAATTTTAAAGAGAAGGTTCGAAAACATATTTATTCTGATTCAGACGGAGAAATGCACTGGAGTACCGATGTCTATCATGCACCCGAATTTACATATGGTAATGTTCATCTATTACCAAAAACAAGTCATTTATGGATATTATTAGGAGGGCCGTGCAGGTCCAGTCTAGTCTACCTTTCGATCCACAAGGATCAGGATCAAATGAATGCGCATTCTCTTTCTGGCAAGCGAAGATATACTTCTAACCTCTCAGTAACCAATGATCAGGCGAGGCAGAAATTGTTTAGTTCGGATTTTTATGGTCAAAAAGAAGATAGGATTCCTGATTATTCAGACCTTAATCGAATCATATGTACTGGTCAGTATAATCTCGTATATTCGCCTATTCTTCACGGGAATTCTGATTTATTGTCAAAAAGGCGAAGAAATAAATTCATCATTCCACTACACTCGATTCAAGAACTCGAGAATGAACTAATGCCCTGTTCAGGTATCTCGATTGAAATCCCCGTAAATGGTATTTTCCGTCGAAATAGTATTCTTGCTTATTTCGATGATCCTCGATACAGAAGAAAGAGTTCGGGCATTATTAAATATGGGACTATAGAAACGCATTCAGTCATCAAAAAAGAGGATTTGATTGAGTATCGAGGAGTCAAGGAATTTAGGCCAAAATACCAAATGAAAGTAGATCGATTTTTTTTCATTCCTGAAGAGGTGCATATCTTGCCCGGATCTTCTTCCATAATGGTACGGAACAATAGTATCGTTGGGGTCGATACACAAATCACCTTAAATCTAAGAAGCCGAGTCGGTGGGTTGGTCCGGGTGGAGAGAAAAAAAAAACGAATTGAACTGAAAATCTTTTCTGGAGATATCCATTTTCCTGGAGAGACGGATAAGATATCCAGACATACCGGCGTTTTGATACCACCAGGAACAGGAAAAAGAAATTCCAAGGAATACAAAAAAGTTAAAAATTGGATCTATGTCCAACGAATTACACCTAGTAAGAAAAGGTTTTTTGTTTTAGTTCGACCTGTCGTCACATATGAAATAACGGACGGTATAAATTTAGGAACCCTTTTTCCACCGGATCCATTGCAGGAAAGGGATAATGTGCAACTTCGAATTGTCAATTATATCCTTTATGGAAATGGCAAACCGATTCGAGGAATTTCTGACACAAGTATTCAATTAGTTCGGACTTGTTTAGTATTGAATTGGAACCAAGACAAAAAAAGTTCTTCTTGCGAAGAAGCCCGTGCTTCTTTTGTTGAAATAAGGACAAATGGTTTGATTCGACATTTCCTAAGAATCAACTTAGTGAAATCCCCTATTTCGTATATCGGAAAAAGGAATGATCCGTCGGGGTCAGGATTGCTCTCTGATAATGGATCAGATTGTACCAATATCAACCCCTTTTCTGCCATTTATTCCTATTCCAAGGCAAAAATTCAACAATCTCTTAACCAACCTCAAGGAACTATTCATACGTTGTTGAATAGAAATAAGGAATGTCAGTCGTTGATAATTTTGTCAGCAGCCAATTGTTCTCGAATGGAGCCATTCAAAGATGTAAAATATCACAGTGTGATAAAAGAATCAATTAAAAAAGATCCCCTAATTCCAATTAGGAATTCATTGGGCCCTTTAGGAACATGCCTTCCAATTGAGAATTTTTATTCATCTTACCATTTAATAACTCATAATCAGATCTTAGTAACTAAATATTTGCAACTTGACAATTTAAAACAGACTTTTCAAGTGATTAAATTAAAATATTATTTAATGGATGAAAATGGAAAAATTTTTAATCCCGATCCATGCCGTAACATTATTTTAAATCCATTCAATTTGAATTGGTCTTTTCTCCATCACAATTATTGTGCAGAGACATCTAAAATAATTAGTCTTGGACAGTTTATTTGTGAAAATGTATGTATAGCCAAAAATGGACCGCCCCTCAAATCGGGTCAAGTTATACTTGTTCAAGTTGACTCGATAGTGATACGATCAGCTAAGCCTTATTTGGCCACCCCCGGAGCAACTGTTCATGGCCATTATGGGGAAACCCTTTACGAAGGAGATACATTAGTTACATTTATATATGAAAAATCGAGATCTGGTGATATAACACAGGGTCTTCCAAAAGTAGAACAGGTCTTAGAAGTGCGTTCGATTGATTCAATATCCATGAATCTAGAAAAGAGGGTTGAGAGTTGGAACAAATGTATACCAAGAATT